CAAAAACATAGACGCACTCCTATGAACGTGGAAATTATGCCGGATTGGTTGATTCGAATTGAATTTTGAAAGTCATCCATAACTGGTTGGTCCAAATAAAATGAATTCTTGTTTTGACCAAATCTTCTAGTCTCCTTTGATTATTGCGGGGCATATCTCATTTCAAGATTTATCGACTGACTTGACAGGGATCCTATTTCCAGCCTATTTCATTTTTTATTTCCATTTTCTTTAATTCCTTTAGTTAGTATAACTCTATATGTTACGCTTAGACAAATTTTCTTGTTTTCGCCTAGGATTCTTGCTAAAGAAAGTGACTTCCAAATAAAATAGAATTCTTCTTTTGATTATTTGAAATTTTTTTTATAAAAATTCGATTTCTAGATTTTTATTTTTTAGGAATAGAATCGGGAGGTCTTTTTGTCGTTTTTTTTCTTAGTGATTTAGAATAGAACGAGTATTCAAATGGAAGAAAATGGGTAGGTATTTCCATCTCAGGATTTCGAATATCTTAATTTGAGTGTTGGTATATTCCGTTTATGAAAATAAGGGTGGGGTTTTCTCTTGATTGAATAGAGAAAAAGAAGACCATCCCCTTTTTGTTTTGGTGTGCTTCGCTAGGTCTAGTTTTTAGATATACCAAAAAGGGGAGTCTGGCTAGCTTAACCCCTTGATTATGGACAGGAAAATTCATAGAGAATTTCCCTCCGAAGATTAATGACGAAGGGTTGGTTTGTTTATCCACGATTGGCACGATTGGAAAAGGATCGATTCGATCTCTTGAAATACGTTTTTCTTTCAGTTTTCTGTTCGGCTTTAAACGATTCTTGTGAGTGAGTTTCTAGGACAAATTGGGTTTGGATGAACCAACCGGTCAGTTACAAGCAACAAACAAGAATGAAGAAATGAAAATTATACAATTTTTTATTTCAAATTTGGATTTTATTCATTTTATGGGGCTCTAGGGCTATACGGACTCGAACCGTAGACCTTCTCGGTAAAACAGATCAAACTTATTATTATCAAAATGATCTGAACTGTTTCAAAGACCCAACATGCATTTTTTTTGCATTGGGCTCTTTCATTAACTGATAGAAATATCAGCCAATCCGCCATATTTTTTCTTGACAGAAAAATAAGATAAGGGGATGGCTCCACGTGCTCTGATTCATTATTTGGGATTCTGATTCAGAAGCACTACCAAAGTGTTTCAAGGGTGGGGTTATCTTGACGTAGGTCTGCCTCTGGCCTAGATCGTTTTAAGTTAAATAAAGTCTCTATTCTTCGGCTTAAAAAATCCAATATGAAACTTCATACACCTTCAAGTTCATAGGACGAAAAGAGATTTTTTGAGGGCCTTGTACTCATTATGCCTAGCATTGAATGTACTGGTATTCACCTTATCAATATCTCAAATCAATCATGGGGTCTGTTTGGTACCTAAACGGGCACTCAAATCGAACCGAACCCTTTGTCAGGCTATTGTTCTCGTAAAGTTATGGAGTAAGACATCGATTTCTCAATAAGATCCATTTTTTGGATTGTATGATGGACTCCCCTGAAAAACATTGGCGCGCGTGTAAACGAGGTGCTCTACCAACTGAGCTATAGCCCTTAGTGCTTGTGATGCATATTTTATCATGTATATAATTTGTTGTCAAGATGAATATTCTATGATCCAACATCCTAAATTTGTAAGTGGTTGAGTGGTATTGCTTAGATTATTATTGCTTATAAGCAATATGATATTTATAATCCATCGATGGGATGGGTTCCGTTTGGTTCTCTTTGGGATGATAAATGACCTACTTAACTCAGTGGTTAGAGTATTGCTTTCATACGGCGGGAGTCATTGGTTCAAATCCAATAGTAGGTAGAACTTATTAGATACCATTGACTCCGACATCTAATAAGTTTTTTGCCCCACCCTCTTCTATCTATTTTTAGAGATTTTTTTTTATTGAATCTAGTTCAATTTCATTTTTGAATTGCGTTGTATCAAAATGGGATTCTGCTTGATTGGATTCCCTCGACAGAATCCAATCAAAATAGGATTTAGAAAAAGAACTTCTTTTGATTATTTGAACGCACCAACTAGTTATGAAATAACATTGACAGCCTCTACTCTTGTCCTAGCTCGCCGGAGAGCTAGATTTGCCTCAATTATTTGTCTCTTTCCTTCAGCTTTTCTCAAATTAGCTTCCGCTATTTCAAGAGTTTGCTGAGCTTCTTGTGGATCAATATCACTACCTTTTTCCGCATCATTTACTAAAACAGTGATTTCATTATTGCCTATTCTAGCAAAACCGCCCATTAGAGCCATCGTTAACCATTGGTCCTTAAGGCGTATTCTTAAAATCCCTATATCTACAGCTGTAGCAACAGGAGCATGATTTGGTAATACGCCAATTTGACCACTATTTGTAGATAAAATGATTTCTTTCACTTCTGAATCCCAAACAATTCGATTAGGGGTCAGTACACAAAGATTTAAAGTCAT